CGTTCCAGAAAGGTTCCAGAAGATGTTAATCGTAAGCAAGAAGATTGTTTACGAAGAAACAACAAGAAAAATTCATATTCTGATACATAAGAGTTATATAGGAATCGAGATAGTCTTTTATTTTCTTTTGAAAAAAGAAAAATGGATTTCATTGAAGTAATAAGACTATTCCAATTCGAATAATAGTTGAGAAAGAATCGCAATAAATGCAAAGATGAAACATCTTGGATCCGGTATTCAAGGAGTTGAACCAAGATTTCAAAATGGATAGGATAGGGTATTTCTATATGTGATAGATAATGTAAATGCAAAAATTTGTCTTCTAAAAAGGGAAATATAGAATGAATAGATCGTAAATTTTGAAACTTTGGTATTTCTTTTTCTTCCGGACAAGATAGTTGTCCTAGCGAGAATGGGATTTCTACAACGATTGCAAACCCCTCAAATAGAATCTGAGAATAAAACTTCGAATAAAAATCATTGCTGTGATCCAACAATCGATCTTGGTTAGGATGATTAACTGAATTAATCAAAAAATTCTGCTGATACATTCGAATAATTAAACGTTTCACAAGTAGTGAACTAAATTTCTTGTTATTACAACCAACAATTTCCACAGGTTCAGAACCATTTAATACATAATCATGGGCAAATGCATAAATATATTCCTGAAAGAGAAGTGGGTAAACGAAGTATTGTTGACGAGATTTCTGTTTTTCTGAATACCCTTCGAATTTTGCCATTTGTATTTCTACTTGAATCAGAGAAAAAAAAAAGCATTTCTCGATTTATCAAATGATGATACATAGTGCAATATGGTCAGAACAGGGTGTTACATTTTTTTTTTAACCCTGAAAAGAAAGGGAGTCTAATCCATAGATCTTTTTCTGCTCCTTTTCTATCTAATTAGTTTATGTTTGTTCTAATTACAAACAAAAAAAAACAAATCTTTTATTTTTGCAGGCCAATCGCTCTTTTGACTTTGGAATAAAGTCTCTTTATCAATATACTGCTTCTTTTACACATTCAATTCATAACATTCCTTTTCAATCCATAAAAAAGAATAATTAGGATTCCTAAAAAAAATTAAAGGGCCCACCGATAGGAAAACCCAACCTTTCCCCGCATCAGGCACTAATCTATTTTTAACGTCTAATTAGATCGGGGAATCATTTCAATTAAATTAAGAAGTTAAGCTCGTTGCTTTTTATTTTACCAGAATTAGAGCCAGGCTCTATCCATTTATTCACTAGACCCAGAAAATCGGAATTTTTTTATTCAAAAAAAAAAATTGATTTTATTACGACATGCTATTTTTTCCATTCATTACCTTTGAGGATCAGTCGTGGTCTTCTAGACTCTACCAAGAGTCTGGACGAATTTGTTGCTTCATCCAAATGTGTAAAAGATCATAGTCGCACTTAAAAGCCGAGTACTCTACCATTGAGTTAGCAACCCAGATAAAATAGGATCTTAGATACGATCGAAATCCAAAAATCGATGGAATTACACCGGACACTCCTGGCAAAACATTGAATTAGCAAGACATCAAAAGAAAGATTTTATCACCCATTAAAAACACTCAAATACCAAAATAAATAGATCGGTTAAATTTCACTAAGGTTAAAGAGCGGCCCCAATCATAATAGCAAAATTGTTATTTTTTTAGCATTTAAATGGAAAAATCTTATATGTATATGAAAGTACATGCAAGGGGGGTAACCCTATCATTTGAGCAAAGTGTAGACAGAAATACCTAATAGGGAGTGACGATAAAGAGACCTATCTAGCTACAAATTCTAGCTGTTCAATAGACCTTTGTCAATAGAAATACAATGGTAAGAAAACCAATTAGATACAAATAAGGAAATTAAATAAGGGCTTTTGTTGGATTGGCACGACATAAATGCAGCAAAAAAATAGGACTAAAAAAGAGGCAAATTGTGTCTAAATAATTAAGGGATATTAATGACCCTCCCCTACTTTTTTATTTTTTATTCATTTAGTTCTTCAATTAACTCAAAGTTCTTTCTTTATCTTTAAAGAATTCAGCTTTCCTTAAAATATCATAAACAGTTCTTGTAGGTTGAGCACCTTTTTCAAGGAAATAGAGAATAGCTGGAACATTTAAACAAGTTTGATTCTTTATCGGATCATAAAAACCAACTTTTTGAAGATCTCTTCCTTCTCTTCGAGATCGAACATCAATTGCAACGATTCGATAGACAGCTTATTGGGATAGATGTAGATAAACAATGCCCCCCCTAGAAACGTATAGGAGGTTTTCTCCTCATACGGCTCGAGAAAATGATTCGAATTTCTATCTATAATACAAGTAGATAGAAATTCGACTATGACTTGCATTAATTTCCTTATAGAAGAAAAAACAAATTTCATTTATACTCATGACTCAAGTTGGCTAATTTTGACTGACAGAATTCAAAAGAGAAATCCTTCGAAATTTTTTGAGTCGTCTCTAAACTCTTTTCTTTATCTCATCTCGAACAAATTGACTTTTATTCCTTATTCTGATCTAATTCTATTGTTGAGATGGTTGAAAATCATGTTTACTTGTTCCGGAATCCTTTATCTTTGATTTGTGAAATCCTTGGGTTTAGACATTACTTCGGGAATTCCTATTCTTTTTTCTTTCAAAAGAGTAGCAACATACTCCTTCTTTTTTTCTTATTTCCTTCAATAAAGCATTTTCCTCTTCTAGAGAAATCGAATATGAACGATTGATTCTGATAGACTTTTAATCGAAAAAAATAAGTTTTCCAAAATTAGACTTTTCTTATTTTAACCTTTCAATTTCTATATTAAGGATAGACTGACAAAGTTGGCCTAATTTATTAGTTTTCACTAACCCTAGATTCTTTCCCTTGATAAAAAATCAATTCTGTCTTCTCGAGCTCCATCGTGTACTATTTACTTACAAACAACCCAGCGCAAATTCGGTTCTGGACAAATAGAACAGACTATGTCGAGCCAAGAGCATTTTCATTACTATGGAAAATGGTGGATAGCAAAATCCACAATCGATCATCTCCTTCAAGTCGCACGTTGCTTTCTACCACATCGTTTTAAACGAAGTTTTACCATAACATTCCTCTAATTTCATTGCAAAGTGATATCGAGAATTGATCCAATATGGATGGAATCATGAATAGTCATTGGTTTTGTATACTAATTCAAACTTGCTATCTATGGAGAAATAGAAATATGGATAAAAGAAATAAGTATTTATCGGGGAAGACTCTGCAAGGATCCAATTTATTTAAACCCATATTCTATCATATGAATGAAACATAGTTTGAAAAAGAGGAATAAAATAGTTTGCTTAAGACTTATTTATTATGGAATTTCCATCCTCAACAGAGAACTCGAGATGATCAATCCTGAAATGAGAAGAATCAACTCTTCTCCAACAAATAAACTATGCCAATGAAATAATTAGCAGTTTTTTGTTAGTTATAAACTTTTCATAGTTCTTCGACTGGAATAACAGGAGTAACAAAAGAAAGAAAAAATGAAGTAAAAAAAAGAGTGTAAAGTAAAATTAAGGTCTTTGCTTTTACTTATAGCATTCTTTCTTTTAGGTAACAGAAAGAACTAAAAATTCAAAATAAGAAAAGTATGATTTTTTTTGAATCCATTCTATCCAACGAACAGTTCTTACCTTACCCTTACCGGAATGGATCATTCTGGATATTTAAAGAATCACGGATCGAGATCGTTTTCGCTTAACCAAAGAAGAGCCCCTCTTTTTTACTAATAAAACAACAAAACAAAAATCTATCTGTATCATAAAGGGATAGGTCTGATTTTTTTATACAGTGTTTTCCCTCATAATTTTTTTTTTTTCAATCAATTCCAAAGTCGAGTAGACAGAATATATGAATTTATCTCTAATCCTCACATTCCATTGATTTAGAAATGGGTATTTGGAAATCAGATAATGCCTAAAATACAAAAATCGAGTCTCTCTCCGTAGAATGGAAACCCCTTTTCTTCACATTAGGTGTCAAATGGATCCTGTAAGAATTCCCACTTCATGGATATGGAGCATAAAGTTTATCTAAAAAGTTCGAATTTCAAAACACATATTCAAAACACATACACATATGAGTAATGAGTAGGAGCATATCCTGAATGTGCCTGACAGGCCAAAATTTTTAATGAAAAATAAAGATATTCAATTTGACTGGACTTGACACTTGATTTTGTTTTCTGAGAAAGAAAAACAATCATTAGAAATGCATCTAATCTAAGAGTTCATAAGAACTAATTATTCTCTTTAATAAGCTTTTGTGTCGTGCAGGGCACAATACGATTCTATCTTTCGTTTCATGAAAAAAAAATCTGGGACGGAAGGATTCGAACCTCCGAATAACGGGACCAAAACCCGCTGCCTTACCACTTGGCCACGCCCCATTTCGTTTTATGCGACACTAAAAAACGGTATTAATATTATATATTATTCGTCAATCCCACTTCAATTACCTAAAAAATGCGGTATATTTTCTTGCTAGGATTCTAAACATGCGGATAATATAGAATCCAAAAAATGCATTGATCATTACATGGAATTCTATTAAGATATTATATGAAAGTCGAATTTCTTCCATTCTCATTTGAGAATGCGAATACAAGGAGGTATTTTGTGTTTGGGAAAGTCCGAAGAAAAAAGGATTTTGAATCCACCTTTTCTTTTCCTTTTTCCCTTAGAAAAATAACTCAATCAAAATCCAATTATCTACTCTACAAGAACGAAATGCTTCTTATGCCTAATATACTTAGTTTAACCTCTATCTGTTTTAATTCTGGTCTTTATCCGAATAGTTTTTTCTTAGCCAAATTACCCGAAGCTTATGCCATTTTCAACCCAATCGTGGATGTTATGCCTGTCATACCTGTACTCTTTTTTCTATTAGCGTTTGTTTGGCAAGCTGCTGTAAGTTTTCGATGAAATCTTTACTATTCTGTTCTGTCTGCCAAATTGAATGATGTATTCATTCCAAAAAAAGTGAAAAATGTAGAAGAGCCGAAAAGTCTTATATTATGAACTTTCGATTCTAAAATTCAAATTCTTCTACATTGAATGTATAGCTGCAACAATAAATTTGGATCAGCCTTTCTTTTCTACCCCCTGCACCTACGTTGAGCAGGTACCTTTAGGTACCCACACAATACTTAAACTAATTTTTGCTATTGATAAGACTGCTTATTATAAAGCAATTCTTGCAATTTTTTTTTTTAAGAATTGATTTTTGCATTTTTTAGGTGTCAAAATAAAAAAAAAACCATCCTAGTGGATCTGTGCGGTAAGGAAAAGCAGGTAATCTATTCCTTAAAAAAAAATCTTGGAGATTATGTAATGCTTACTCTCAAACTCTTTGTTTATACAGTAGTGATATTCTTTGTTTCCCTCTTTATATTTGGATTCTTATCTAATGACCCAGGACGTAATCCTGGACGTGAGGAGTAAAAATCCAAAATTTTTGGGAATTTTTTCTTACAAATTGGATTTATTTCGTACATTTATCTATGAGAAAATCCGGGGGTTAGAATTCCTTACAATTCTAAAGTCCCAAACGATCCGAGGGGGCGGAAAGAGAGGGATTCGAACCCTCGGTACAAAAAAATTGTACAACGGATTAGCAATCCGCCGCTTTAGTCCACTCAGCCATCTCTCCCCGTTCCAAATCGAAAGGTTTTCGTAATATGACAGAGGCAAGAAATAACGATTACAAAAAATCCTTCCTTTTTTCATTTCAAAAGTGCATAAAAATTATATTGCCAATTCCATTTTAGTTATATTCTTTTTTCTTAATGTTACTAAAAAAAAGGAGAAAATTCTTGTTTCTTCTTTCTAAAATTCGATACAGGCTGAGAGACAATCAGATATATTTTCTCTTCAGCGGGCATTTTCGTATAGGACTTGTTAGAATAAAAAAGCAGGTTATAGAAAAAAAAAAAATTTTATCAAACCCACCATAAAATTGGAAAGAAAGATAAAGTAAGTAGACCTGACCCCTTGAACGATGCCTCTATCCGCTATTCTGATATATAAATTCGATGTGGATGAAATTGTTGTATAAGCGGATTTTTTGTATTTCCTTAGACTTAGACCGCGCAAGGCAAGAATTTTTCGCTATTTACGATTTCATATTCTTGTTACTAAACATTCTATAGGAATAAGAAGAAATCGCAACTCTTTTCCGTTACACATAAAAATGGATTTCGAAAGTCCATTTTGCTTTTCAATATCTTTCTTTTTTTTTCAGAATCCTATTTTAGTTCTTCCACCCATGCAATAGAGAGCGAATGAGAAAAGAGGGGTTATTTTTCTTTCCCTTAAAAGATAGGCTTTGAAATAGGAATCATAGAATAATCCTGAATTCAAATGTTTATTTCTTTATTTCTATAGTCTAAGAAAAATGAATCTAATGAAATTCATGGATTTACCACGACTTCGGTTGTGACCCCATAGATAAAAATGAAAAATTTCTATCTTCGAGACCATTGAAAAAGGGCATTGAACGAGAAAGAAATCGTCCACAGATAATCAAACTATCATATGCCTAGTAATATGAGATGCTCGGAAATGGTTGAAGTAATTGAATAGGAGGATCACTATGACTATAGCCCTTGGTAGAGTTACTAAAGAAGAAAATGATCTATTTGATATTATGGACGACTGGTTACGAAGAGACCGTTTCGTTTTTGTAGGATGGTCCGGCCTATTGCTCTTTCCTTGTGCTTATTTCGCTTTAGGGGGTTGGTTTACAGGGACTACTTTTGTAACTTCTTGGTATACCCATGGATTGGCCAGCTCCTATTTGGAAGGTTGCAATTTCTTAACGGCGGCGGTTTCCACCCCTGCCAATAGTTTAGCACACTCTTTGTTGCTACTATGGGGACCGGAAGCACAAGGAGATTTTACTCGTTGGTGTCAATTAGGCGGTCTGTGGACTTTTGTCGCTCTCCATGGGGCTTTTGCACTAATAGGTTTCATGTTACGTCAATTTGAACTTGCTCGGTCTGTTCAATTGCGGCCTTATAATGCAATTTCATTCTCTGGTCCAATCGCTGTTTTTGTTTCCGTATTCCTTATTTATCCACTGGGACAATCTGGTTGGTTCTTTGCACCGAGTTTTGGCGTAGCAGCTATATTTCGATTCATCCTTTTCTTCCAAGGATTTCATAATTGGACGTTGAACCCCTTTCATATGATGGGAGTTGCCGGAGTATTAGGTGCGGCTCTGCTATGCGCTATTCATGGGGCTACTGTAGAAAACACTCTATTCGAAGATGGTGATGGTGCAAATACCTTCCGAGCTTTTAACCCAACTCAAGCGGAAGAAACTTATTCAATGGTCACTGCTAACCGCTTTTGGTCCCAAATCTTTGGTGTTGCTTTTTCCAATAAACGTTGGTTACATTTCTTTATGCTATTTGTACCCGTCACCGGTTTATGGATGAGTGCTATTGGCGTAG